TGGTTGACAGATGGTATTCAAATAAAAATCTTATTTCCTTTCTGTCTGAAACCTTGGCAAAAATCGAAACTACGATCCTCTCAGAAAGATCTAATGAAAAAGAAAAAAGAAAAAGGTGATTTTTGTTTTTTAACAGTTTGGGGAATGGAAACTGAACTCCCCTTTTGTTCACCCCGAAAAAAACCTTCCTTTTTTAAACCCATTTTAAAGGAATTCGAAAAAAAAATTGGAAAATGTAAAAAGAAGTATTTTCGAGTTCTAACAGTTTTCAAAGGAAAAACAAAATTACTTCGAAAAGTTTCAAAAGAAACAAAAAAATGGGTTATCAAAAGTGTTTTTTTTATAAAAAGAATAATAAAAGAACTTTCAAAAGTAAATCCAATTCTTTTATTTAGATTAAGAGAAGTCGGAGTCGATGAATCAAGCGAAATTAAAGAAGAAAAAGATTCCATAATAAACAATCAAATAATTCACGAATCATTTAGTCAAATTCAAATTGCATCTCCGAGTTGGACAAACTCTTCATTGACAGAAAAAAAAATGAAGGATCTGGCTGATAGAATAAGTACAATTCGAAATCAAATAGAAAGAATCACAAAAGAGAAAAAAAAAGTAACTCCAAGAATAAATAATCTTAGTCCTACAAGTTATAATGCTAAAAAATTAGAAAAACAGCAAATGTTAAAAATGTTAAAAAGAAGAAATGCTCGATTAATCTGTAAATTATCCCCTTTTGTAAAATTTTTCATTGAAAAAATATACACAGATATTTTTTTATATATCATTAATATTCCCAGAATAAATACAGAACTTTTTCTTAAATTAACAAAAAAAATTACTGATAAATCCATTTACAATAATGAAAGAAAACAAGAAAGAATTAATAAAAAAAAGAAAACTCCAATTCCGTTTATTTCGAGTATAAAAAAGCCACTTGATAATATTAGTAATATTAAAGCAAATTCACATATTTTTTATGACTTATCCTACGTGCCACAAGCGTATGTATTTTACAAATTAGCAAAAATCCAAGTTAGTAACTCGTTAAGATTTGTTGTTCAATATCAAGGAATCCCCTTTTTCCTTAAGCCTAAAATAAAGGATTCTTTTGAAACACAAGGAATGCTTGATTCGAAATCAGCAGATAACAAACTTCCGGGTTATGAAATGAATCCATGGAAAAGCTGGTTAAGAGGACATTATCAATACCATTTATCTCAGATTGGATGGTCTAGATTAATACCAGAAAAATGGCGAAATACATTTCGTCAGCATCGTATAGCTAAAAAGGCAAATTTTAGCAAACGGCATTCATATGAAAAAAACCCATTAATGAATTCCAAAAAACAAAAACAATTTGAAGTATATTCATTATCTAATCAAAAAGATAATTTTCTAAAATACTATCGATATGATCTTTTATCATATAAATTTATTCATTATGAAAAGAAAACGGAATGCTTTTTTTATGGATCCCCCTTTCAAGGAAATACGAACCAAGAAATTTATTATAACACGCCTAAAAAAAACTTTTTTGATATGCTGAGGAACATCCCTATTAAAAATGATCTAGGAAAGATCCATATGGAAAAACCGGCCGATAGAAAATATTTTGATTGGAAAATTTTAAAATTTGATCTTATACAAAAAGTCGATATTGAAGCCTGGATCATAAGTGATACCAATAGGAATCAAAATACTCAAATTCGTACTAAAAATTCTCAAATAATTTCTAAAAAAGATTTTTTTTATCTTAAGATCCCAGAGATCAATTTACCAAACTCTCGTAAGGGGTTTTGCGATTGGATGGGAATGAATGAAAAAATGCTAAAGCATCCTATATCCAATCTGGAACTTTGGTTCTTCCCAGAATTTTTGTTACTTTATAATACATATAAAATGAAACCTTGGTTTATACCAAGCAAATTACTTCTTTTAAATTTAAATAGAAGTGAAAATAAAAAGATCAATGAAAAAGAAAAAGGCAATTTTTTGATAGCATCAAATAAAAAGCATCGAAATCAAGAAGAAAAAGAACCGACAACTCTAGGAGAGTGGAGATCCGTTCTCTCACCCCAAAAAGATATTGAAGAAAATTATGCAAGATCGAACATGAAAAAAGGGAAAACTAAAAAACAATACACGAAAGCAGAACTCCGTTTGTTCCTGAAACGTTATTTGCTTTTTCAATTGGGATGGGATGAGACTTTGAATGAAAGAATGATCAATAATATCAATGTATATTGTCTCCTGCGTAAACTGATAGATTCAAGAAAAATTACTATATCCTCGATTCAAAAGAAACAAATGAGTTTGGATATAATGATGATTAATAAGAATTTAACTCTTTCAGAATTTATGAAGAAGGGAGTATTGATTCTAGAACCCATTCGTCTGTCTGAACAAAAAGATGGGCAATTTATTATGTATCAAACCGTGGGTATTTCGTTGGTTCATAAGAATAAGCATCAAAAATACCAAGAGCAAGGACATGCTTCTAACAATAATTTTGATGAAACTATTTCACCACATCAAAGAATAACTGGAAATAGAGACAAAAATCATTTTGATTTACTTGTTCCCGAAAATATTTTATCCTTTAGACGTCGTAGAAAATTGAGAATTCTAATTTGTTTCAATTCAAAAAATAGAAATTATATAGACCAAAATCCGGTATTTTGGAACGTAAAAAACAGCAGCCAAGTTTCACATGACAATAACCATCTTGATAGAGATAAAAATCAATTAATGAAATTAAAGCTCTTTCTTTGGCCTAATTATCGATTAGAAGATTTAGCTTGTATGAATCGTTATTGGTTTGATACCAATAATGGCAGCCGTTTCAGTATGTTAAGGATACAGATGTATCCACGATTGAAAATTTTTCGATAATACACTTTTTCTGTATATCCTATACCCTATATATATAATAGGGTATATGAAAGCAAACAAATACACAGATCACATGTCTTATCTCACATTTCATTCTAGTATCCAATATCAAATGAATAATGTCTGAATTAGATCTCGAAATGAATCAACGGAACCTTCTTTATTTTAGGTCTAAATTCTTCGATCCAAAAATGTACCAACCTTTTCTATTCCTATCGAAAATCAATTCAAAATTGGATTGATTGATTTGAATTCAGGAAATTAGGAGTTCATAAAGAAATTTTGATTAGATTCTTGTATACACCACATTCAAATTAATGGCATTATTATTACTGATCGGTAAAATCCATATCTGTAAAAAGGGGAAGGGGCGTTTTTTTATGGTAAAAAATTCATCGATTTTGGTTATTTCTCAAAAAGGAAACAAAGAAACCAGGGGGTCTGTTGAATTTCAAGTATTCAGTTTCACCACTAAAATAAGGAAACTTACTTCACATTTGGAATTGCACAAAAAAGACTTTTCATCTCAGCGAGGTTTGCGAAAAATTTTGGGAAAACGTCAACGACTGCTGGCCTATTTGTCAAAAAGAAATAGGGGGCGCTATAAAGAATTAATTGGGGAGTTGGATATTCGAGAGATAAAAACTCGTTAATTTGAAGCGTGAGACCATTTGAGCTTAGTCGTTTAAATTTTGATGAACTTCTTTCTTTTTACTTTCAGCAATGCATGGAAGAATGACTCGAGAAAAACTTATGATTCCACCAACTACAAGAAAAGACCTCATGATAGTCAATATGGGCCCTCACCACCCATCAATGCATGGTGTTCTTCGACTGATCGTTACTCTCGATGGTGAAGATGTTATTAACTGTGAACCAGTATTGGGTTATTTACATAGAGGGATGGAGAAAATTGCGGAAAATCGAACAATTATACAATATTTGCCTTATGTAACACGTTGGGATTATTTAGCTACTATGTTCACAGAAGCAATAACCGTAAACGGGCCCGAACAGCTAGGGAATATTCAAGTACCTAAAAGGGCTAGCTATATCAGAGCTATTATGTTGGAGTTGAGTCGTATCGCTTCCCATTTATTATGGCTTGGTCCTTTTATGGCAGATATTGGGGCGCAGACCCCTTTCTTCTATATTTTTCGAGAACGAGAATTGATATATGACCTATTTGAAGCTGCTACCGGCATGCGCATGATGCATAATTTTTTTCGTATCGGAGGAGTCGCTGCTGATCTACCTCATGGCTGGATAGATAAATGTTTGGATTTTTGCGATTATTTTTTAACCGGGGTTGCTGAATATCAAAAACTTATTACACGGAATCCTATTTTTTTAGAACGGGTTGAGGGCGTAGGCATTATTGACGGAGAAGAGGCACTAAACTGGGGTTTATCGGGACCAACGCTACGAGCTTCCGGAATACAATGGGATCTTCGTAAAGTTGATCGTTATGAGTGTTACGAGGAATTTGATTGGGAGATTCAATGGCAAAAAGAGGGGGATTCATTAGCTCGGTATTTAGTACGAATTGGCGAAATGACAGAATCTATAAAAATTATCCAGCAGGCTCTGGAAGGAATTCCAGGGGGACCCTATGAGAATTTAGAAAGCCGCCGCTTTGATAGAATAAAAGACCCTGAATGGAATGATTTTGAATATCGATTTATTAGTAAAAAGCCTTCTCCGACTTTTGAATTGTCCAAGCAAGAACTTTATGTAAGAGTCGAAGCACCAAAAGGAGAATTGGGAATTTTTCTGATAGGAGACCGGAGTGTTTTTCCTTGGAGATGGAAAATTAGACCGCCGGGTTTTATCAACTTGCAAATTCTTCCGCAGTTAGTTAAAAGAATGAAATTGGCTGATATTATGACGATACTAGGTAGCATAGATATTATTATGGGAGAAGTTGATCGTTGAAATGATAATTGATACAACAAAAATACAAGTTATCAATTCTTTTTTCAGATTGGGATCCTTAAAAGAAGTCTATGGGATCATATGGATGCTTATCCCTATTTTCATTCTTGTATTAGGAATCACACTAGGTGTACTAGTAATTGTTTGGTTAGAAAGAGAAATATCTGCAGGGA